TTCCCATGTATGTACTCGAAAAAAGGGCTAGATTGTGTAATGATCAGATTAAAAAGGAATACTTGTCTAAAAAATATGATCCTTTCTTGAATGGGCCCTATCGTGGAACAATCCATTTTTTTTTTTTTTTCTCAATTCTAAATAAACCTTCCATCGAAAATTCCATGGGACCCCTTTGGATAAATAAGATCCATGGTATGTTTTTTGCTCCTGAGTATGGAAAATTTGATCAAAAAATGGATGCATTTAATCTAAAACCATTAGAAATGAAACATTTTTTGAACTTTATTAATGAATTTTCTGGAGAATCACGATCGTATTTAAATTGTAAAGTACTTTCCTTATTATTTCCAGAACGAAAAAAAAAAAAAAATTATTCAAAAGATCAAGCAGAATTTTTAAAATTTTTATTCAATGCAGTTCTAACTGATCCAAACGACCAAACAATTAGAAAAAAATATCTTGGAGTAAGAATAAAAGAAATAAGTAAAAAACTACCTAGATGGTCATACAAATTAATCAACGATTTAGAACAACAAGAAATAGAAAATGACGAAGGGCTGGCAGAGGAGCCTCAGATTCGTTCAAGAAAAACTAAACGTGTAATAATTTTTAATGATAATCAGCATAATTCCGATATTAATACCCCGGATATTGATAATTCTGATCAAACAGAGGAAGTAACTTTACTACGTTATTCTGAACAATCGGATTTTCGCCGAGACATAATCAAAGGCTCGATGCGTACTCAAAGACGTAAAATCGCTACTTTCAAACTGTTTCAAGCAAATATACACTCCCCCCTTTTCTTGGACAGAATAGAAAACTCTCTCCTTTTTGCATTTGATATCTCCAAACGGATGCAATTTTTTTTTATAAAGAGGATAGGTAAAAACACAGAATTAAAAATTTCGGATTATACGGGGGAAGGTACAAAAGAAAAGGGAAAAAAAGAAGTGGACAAAAGAGAGAAGGACAAAATGCAAGAGAAAGCGCGTATAGAAATAGCAGAAGTTTGGGATACCATTCTATTGGGTCAAGTACTAAGAGGTTTAATATTAGTAACACAATCAATTCTTCGAAAATATCTCCTACTACCCTCATTTATAATAGCTAAAAATATTGGTCGTATACTATTATTTGACTTTCCTGAGTGGTCTGAAGATTTTAAAGATTGGAAGAAGGAAAGACATCTTAAATGCACCTATAATGGTGTTCAATTATCAGAAAAAGAATTTCCGAAAAACTGGTTAACAGAGGGTATTCAAATAAAAATACTATTTCCTTTCCGCCTGAAACCTTGGCACCGATCTAAGCCAGACTCCGTTTATATAGAAAAAAAAAAAAAGAACGGTAACAAATATGATTTTTGTTTTTTAACGGTTTGGGGGAAGGAAGCTGAACTACCGTTTTGCTCTTCCCGAAGGAGACCCTCCTTTTTTGGACCCATTTTTAAAGAACTTGGCAAAATTATTATAAAACGGAAAACAAATAGTTTTCCGGTTCTAAGAAGTTTAAACGAAAGAACAAATTTCTCTCTAATAGTCTCAACAGAAATAAAAGAAATAAAAAAAAGAATTGTCAAAAGCATTCTCTTTATACAAAGAATAATAAAAGAACTATCAAAAAAAAAACCAATCCTATTATTTGGATTGGGAGAAGTATATGAGTTTAGTGAAACTAAAAAAAATTTGATAATCAGTAATAGTATTATTTATGAATCATCCAGTCAAATTCAATCTATCGATTGGACAAATTCCTCACTGACAGAAAAAAAAATAAAAGGCCTAACTGATCGAACAAGCCTAATCATAACTCAAATCGTCAAAATTAGAAAAACCAAGAAAATAAAATATCTAACCCCCGAAATAAATATTTGTTCTAACAAAAAAAATCATGATGCTAAAAGATTAGAATCCCCAAAAAGTTTTTGGCAGATGTTAAAAAGAAGAAATACTCGATTAATTCGCAAATCACATTTTTTTATAAAATTTTTCTTTCAAAGGATATATATGGGTATCTTTATTAGTAATATTCCTCGGATAAATACACAAGTTTTTCTTGAATCAACAACAAAAAGCGTTGATAAATACATTTACAATATTAATATTGAAGCAAATCAAGAAAGTATTGAAAAAAAAAAAAAGAACTTTAGTTTTAGAAAGGCACTTTCTAATATTAGTCAGATTAATAAGAATTCACAGAATTTATCCTCTTTGTCTTTGTCACAAGCATATGTATTTTACAAATTATCAAAAACACACGTTATTAACTTGAGATCTATCCTTCAATATTTTCAATATTATGGAACATCCGTTTTTATTAAAAATGAGCTAAAGGGTTATTTTGTAGCACAAAGAATATTGCGTTCCGAATTAAAACAGAAAAAACTTACTAATTCTAGAAGGAATCAATGGAAAAATTGGTTAAGGGTTGATGATCAATATCATTTATCTAAGATTCAATGGTCTAAATTAGTAGCACAAAAATGGAGCAATAGAATTAAGCAAGGTTGGATAACACCAAATAAAGATTTAAACAAACGATATTCATATGAAAAATACCAAGTAATTCATTACGAAAAAGCAACTAATTATACATTACCAAATCAACAAGAAAATTTTAAAAAACACTATGAATATGGTCTCTTATCATCTAAATCTATTAATTCTGAAGATAACAAGAACTCATATAGTTATGTATCACCATTCCAAGTAAACACGATTTCTTATAATTACAACATAGATAAACACAAATTTTTTGATCCGCTGGGAATTATCCCTATCCAGAATTATGTAGTAAAAGATACTATTATCGATATGGCTAAAAATCCGGATAGAAAATATTTGGATTGGAAAATGCTCTCTTTTTGTTTTAGAAAGAAGCTCAATATTGAGACCTGGATCCATAGCACCAGTAATAAAAAGACTAATCATGATCAAAAAGTTGATAAAATTGATAAGAAAGATCTTTTTTATCTCACGCTTCATGAAGAAATAAACCTCTTCAATAAAAAAAAAAAAAGGTTTGATTGGATGGGAATGAATGAAGAACTACAAAATGATCCCATAGAAAATTTGGCACCTTGGTTCTTCCCAGAATTTATGCTACTTTATAATTCATATAAAATGAAACCCCGGGTCATACCCATCAAATTACTTCTTTTTGAATTAGAAAATAGAACGAAAACAGAACAAGAATCTCCAACCCAAGGGAATCTTGGATCATATGCACAAAACCGAAGGAATCGTGGATTATTTCTTTCAAACCAACAATATTATGCGGGATCAGGCATACAAAAAGATAGAAGGAACAAGCAATACACAAGCAATACAGAAGTAGAACTCGATTTTTTTCTAAAACCTTCTTTGCATTTACTTATTCAATTGAGATGTAATGATTTTTTTAATCAAAGAGTAATCCATAATATTAAGGTATACTGTCTCCTGCTTAGACTGAGAAACCCAAAAGAAATTTCTATATCTTTTATGCAACGAGGAGAAATGATTCTAGATATATTGCTGGGTCAAAAGGATATAACGCTTACACAATTGGCGAAAAGTGGGATATTAATTATCGAACCAGTTCGTCTGTCTATGAAAAAGAATGGAAAATTTATTATGTATCAAACCATAAGTATTTCATTGGTTCATAAGAGTAAGGATCTGATTAATCAAAGATACCAAGAAAAAATATATGTCGATAAAAAGAATTTTGATAAATCCATTGCAAGACATCAAAAAATAACCGGAACTAGAGACAAAAATCATTATGCTTTGCTCGTTCCTGAAACTATTTTATCACCTAGACGTCGTAGAGAATTTAGAAGTCTAATTTGTTTCAATTCACGAAAAGGGAACGGTCGGGAGAGAAATATCGTACTTTGCGATGGGAAGAACCTAAAAAACTGTGGTAAATTTTTGGATACAAGCACAAATCTTGATATAGATAAAAATAAATTAATCAAAGTAAAGCTTTTTCTTTGGCCCACTTATCGATTAGAAGATTTAGCTTGTATCAATCGCTATTGGTTTGATACCACTACTGGCAGTAGTTTCAGTATGGTAAGGATACATATGTATCCACAATTTTAAAGTGGTAAATTTTTGCTATATATCAGGTAGCCTATCTAATATCGGAAAGCCAACAGATACCCACATGTGGTGGCTTACATTACATTATGTATCAATTAGATCTATAAATCAATCAACGACTCATTTTATTTGAGAAAATAAGGAGTCCATAATTCAATATGAAATTTAATATACCCGATTAAAATAAATGTTTGGCATTAGTATTATTTTTTATTTCTGATCAGTAAAATTAACAATTCATAGCTTTAAACAAGATAAAGGGGGATAATTTTAAGTTTTATGGTCAAAAAGGCATTCATTTCAGTTTTTTTCCAAGAAAAAAAAGAAGAAAACCCGGGATCTGTTGAATTTCAAGTATTAACTTTCACCAATAAGATACGAAGACTTACTTCACATTTGGAATTGCACAGAAAAGACTATTTATCTCAGAGAGGTCTACGTAAAATTCTGGGAAAACGTCAACGATTACTAGCTTATTTGTCAAAGAAAAATAGAATACGTTATAAAGAATTAATTGGTCGGTTGGAGATTCGCGAGCCAAAAACTCACGAATTTAAATAACTTTAAATTATTAAATTATTTGATTTATTAGATCTTGAATTTTGATGATTTTCGGCAATTCATGGAAGAATGAATCGGGGAAAAACCTATGAATATACCAGCTACAAGAAAAGACCTCATGATAGTAAATATGGGTCCTCAGCACCCATCAATGCATGGTGTTCTTCGACTCATCATTACTCTAGATGGTGAAGATGTTATTGACTGTGAACCAGTACTGGGTTATTTACACAGAGGAATGGAAAAAATTGCGGAAAACCGAACAATTATACAATATCTTCCTTATGTAACACGTTGGGATTATTTAGCTACTATGTTCACAGAAGCAATAACCGTAAATGCACCAGAGCAGTTAGGAAATATTCAAGTACCGAAAAGAGCCAGCTATATCAGAGTAATTATGTTGGAGTTGAGTCGTATAGCTTCTCATTTATTATGGCTTGGACCTTTTATGGCCGATATTGGGGCACAAACCCCTTTCTTCTATATTTTCAAAGAAAGAGAATTAGTATATGATCTATTCGAAGCTGCCACTGGTATGAGAATGATGCATAATTATTTTCGTATCGGAGGAGTTGCTGTTGATCTACCTCATGGTTGGATAGATAAATGTTTAGATTTCTGTGATTATTTTCTAACAGGGGTTGCTGAATATCAAAAACTTATTACACGAAATCCCATTTTTTTAGAACGAGTTGAGGGAGTAGGGATTATTAGCGAAGAGGAGGCAATAAATTGGGGTTTATCAGGACCAATGCTCCGAGCTTCCGGAATACAATGGGATCTTCGTAAAGTTGATCATTATGAGTGTTACGACGAATTAAATTGGGAAGTCAAATGGCAAAAAGAAGGAGATTCATTAGCTCGTTATTTAGTACGAATCAGTGAAATGACGGAATCCATAAAAATTATTCAACAGGCTTTGGAGAGAATTCCAGGAGGGCCCTATGAGAATTTAGAAAGCCGATGCTTCGATAGAGTAAGGGATCCCCAATGGAATAACTTTGAATATCGATTCCTTAGTAAAAAGCCTTCGCCCACTTTTGAATTGTCGAAACAAGAACTTTATGTGAGAATCGAAGCACCAAAAGGAGAGTTGGGGGTTTTTTTGATAGGAGATCAAAGTGTTTTTCCTTGGCGATGGAAAATCCGACCGCCCGGTTTTATCAATTTGCAAATTCTTCCTCAGTTAGTTAAAAGAATTAAATTGGCTGATATTATGACGATACTAGGTAGTATAGATATCATTATGGGAGAAGTTGATCGTTGAAATGATAATTGATAGAACAGAAGTACAAGATATCAATTCGTTTTCCAGATTGGAATCCTTAAAAGAGGTCTATGGGATCATATGGATGCTTATACCTATGTTAACTCTTGTATTGGGGATCACAATAGGTGTACTAGTAATTGTGTGGTTAGAAAGAGAAATATCCGCAGGGATACAACAACGTATTGGACCTGAATATGCCGGCCCTTTGGGAATTCTCCAAGCTCTAGCAGATGGGACAAAACTACTTGTCAAAGAAAATATTATTCCATCTAGAGGAGATACTGGTTTTTTCAGTATCGGACCATCCATAGCGGTCATATCAATTCTACTAAGTTATTTAGTCATTCCTTTTGGTTATCACTTTGTTCTAGCCGACCTCAATATCGGTGTTTTTTTATGGATTGCCATTTCAAGTATTGCTCCCATTGGACTTCTTATGTCAGGATATGGATCAAATAATAAATATTCTTTTTTAGGTGGTTTACGAGCTGCTGCTCAATCAATTAGTTATGAAATACCATTAACTCTATGTGTGTTATCAATATCTCTACGTGTGATTCGTTGAGACATAAACTTTTTCTTCTTTCCGAGAAAGAACGGAAAGAGTTGAATATATTTTTTGTTCATTGTTCGCGTTGATGAACTAAATCAGATAGTTCTATGAGTGAAAGAAAACAGCTTATAATATAAGTTCGCAGTAAAAAGTCGAGTCTCATTTCCTATGTACCAGGATTAAGCAAAAGTAAATATAAGCAGTAGATACTGTTTACCCCAAGGTTGGTTGGTTGGGCATCATGGCTTGAAGCGGGTTCACAAGATCAACTGTATGGAGTTTTCATTCTTGTTTGGCTCTATTACCATACATGTATTACCATAACAGGCGATTAGGAACAAATGAGTGGATGGTTAGAAACACCAAATTACACAAAGGATTAGTAATAGAGATTATGTCAATTATCCAAAAGGCCATTTCCGCATAACAAAGAATACTAAATTGGGGCTTTAAGTTGGTAGAAATGACCAGGTAGTACTCCCCATGATTCCGATCCAGAGTATGCTCCTATCCACCGATTAAAGAAATTACTATCAAGAACGAAATAATCCTTTACCTTTTTTGAATCCCCTTTTGAGAAACAAGAATAGGAACGGAAAAATTAGTAAAGAATTCAAAATGAATAAAAAATAAACAGAGAGAGATCTCTTTATTCTTAATTTATATAGAAATTTGTAGAGAAATCTAATTTTTTTTTTCATTATTTATGAATTAATGTAATGTCTAATTATTTTTCGTAATTGAAAACGATGGGTTCAAATATCTATGGATATTTGGATATTTATACAAGGAGTATTTTATTGAAAGATTAAGTTATTACTCAAAAAAGAAACGTTTTATTTTAATTATTAAAGGATGAGATCAATTCAGAAGTACTTTTATTTTTTATTATTGTATTAGTATAGCAGACAGAATTTCATTGGTCTAATTCGGGACCTTTCAATAGCTTTTTACTCGATCTATAACATATCGACATAAAGAATGCTGATCCGGTCCTTAGATTTCTTTGTGGCCCTCGAGGAGCCGTATGAGGTGAAAATCTCATGTACGGTTCTGTAATAGCGATGGGAACAGTGATGTTATCACCGACTATGATTATCTAACAGTTTGAGTACAGTTGATATAGTTGAGGCGCAGGCAAAATATGGGTTTTGGGGGTGGAATTTGTGGCGTCAACCTATAGGGCTTATTGTTTTTATAATTTCCTCCCTAGCAGAATGTGAGAGATTACCCTTTGACTTACCAGAAGCAGAGGAAGAGTTAGTAGCAGGTTATCAAACCGAATATTCAGGTATAAAATTTGGTTTATTTTATGTTGCTTCCTATCTAAATCTACTAGTTTCTTCATTCTTTGTAACAATTTTTTACTTGGGTGGATGGAATCTCTCTATTCCGTACATGTTTGTTCCTGAACTTTTTGAAATAAATAAAGCAGATGGCGTCTTTGGAACCTCATTTTGTCTCTTTATTACATTAGCTAAAACATATTTGTTCTTGTTTATTCCTATCACAACAAGATGGACTTTACCTAGGTTAAGAATGGACCAATTATTAAATCTTGGATGGAAATTTCTTTTACCTATTTCTCTAGGTAATCTATTATTAACAACTTCTTCCCAACTCCTTGCACTGTAAATACACTATTCTACATTCACGACCTGTCTCAAACAAGAAAAAAATTATTTTATAGATATTCTATTCCCGATATGTTCCCTATGGTAACCGGGTTCATGAATTATGGTCAACAAACAGTCCGAGCTGCAAGGTACATTGGTCAAAGTTTCATGATTACCTTATCCCACACAAATCGTTTACCGGTAACTATTCAATATCCTTATGAAAAATTGATCACATCGGAACGTTTCCGCGGTCGAATCCACTTTGAATTTGATAAATGCATTGCTTGTGAAGTATGTGTTCGTGTATGTCCTATAGATTTACCTGTTGTGGATTGGAAATTGGAAACGGATATTCGAAAGAAACGATTGCTTAATTACAGTATTGATTTCGGAATCTGTATATTTTGTGGTAATTGCGTTGAGTATTGTCCAACAAATTGTTTATCAATGACTGAAGAATATGAACTTTCTACTTATGATCGTCACGAATTGAATTATAATCAAATAGCTTTGGGTCGTTTACCAATGACAGTAATTGACGATTACACAATTCGAACAATTTTGAATTCACCTCAAATAAAAAATAGGTCAATCCCATGATTTAAGAATAATTCAAAATTACTAAGATTTCGTTTTGATATAAAAGAATCCATTTTATTTTTATTTTTCCTTGGTCAATAACTACAATATAAATCCCAACTGTTGCTTGGTTGGTGAGAATCGAGGCTTCATTTGGAGTGAAAATCTAGTCATATATGAGTAATTATTTGAACATATATAGCTTCTTTAAACTACCATTTCCCATTTCTGATAAAAAATGAGATTAAGCCAATTCCAATTATTGGATCCACATTAATCCACACCGATTAGAATTTCTTAGCATTTCGAATTCAATTCATAAAAACGTATCATAAAAAATAGGGTAATTTTCCTCGTCAGGTCAATAAGATCATGAAATATTTTTGATTTATTTATTTCTTATTTTACATATAATGGATTTACCTGGACCAATACATGATTTTATTTTAGTCTTTCTGGGATCGGGTCTTATATTAGGAGGTTTAGGAGTGGTATTACTTACTAATCCAATTTATTCTGCCTTTTCATTGGGATTGGTTCTTGTTTGTATATCTTTATTATATATTTCATCAAACTCCCATTTTATAGCTGCCGCACAGCTCCTTATTTACGTGGGAGCTATAAATGTTTTAATCATATTTGCTGTGATGTTTATGAATGGTTCAGCATCTTACAAAGATTTGACTCTTTGGACCGTTGGGAATGGGGTTACTTCGATGGTTTGTACAAGTATTTTTGTTTCACTAATTACTATTATTACAGATACGTCATGGTACGGTATTATTTGGACTACAAGATCAAACCAGATTATAGAACAAGATTTTATAAGTAATAGTCAAAAAATTGGGATTCATTTATCAACAGACTTTTTTCTTCCATTTGAACTCATTTCCATAATTCTTTTAGTTGCTTTGATAGGTGCAATTACTGTGGCGCGTCAGTAATAAATCTTTAGAGCTAGCAATCAAAATAAAACTTTGTTCCGCGTTTCAATTCCAATTCTATTTGAAGATTCAAAATCAAAAATTTTTGATTTCAATATATTACCAAAAAAATATATTTATTTCTTTGTTCCACACTTGTTAGTTATGTACTTGTTATATTCTAGTCATTGGAATCGGTTGGATTGTTGTTCATATTGAAATGCATCAATATTGATAAGGAGTTGATCAATGATGCTCGAACATGTACTCATTTTGAGTGCCTATTTATTTTCTATCGGTATCTATGGATTGATCACGAGTCGAAATATGGTTAGAGCCCTTATGTATCTTGAACTTATGCTGAATGCAGTGAATATAAATTTCGTAACATTTTCCGATTTTTTTGATAGTCGCCAATTAAGAGGAGGCATTTTCTCCATTTTTATTATAGCTATTGCAGCGGCTGAAGCAGCTATTGGACCAGCAATTGTTTCGTCAATTTATCGTAACAGAAACTCTACTCGTATCAACCAATCAAATTTGTTGAATAAATAAGATTAATCATAGATAATGCAAATATCTCTCAAAATATCTCTCAAATGGCTATTTTTACTATCTATTAACTATTTAAAATGATAATAATAATATTAATCAATTCCAATTAGCAGGTATGATACGTAATCTATGATGATGTTCATGCTTGCGAAAAAATAATAAATCAAAGTATCTTGGCCCCTCTCTCTCTCTCATGAGCCGATCCAGAAGCGGATTCATTAGAAAAATTCTGGTAAATCATTGATTCATCTGGTGTCTAAATATATGATTCATTTTACAAGGTTACTAGATCGAAAATTTATGGTGTTTAAAAATTAATAGATCCAATGTCACACTCAGTAAAGATTTATGATACATGTATAGGGTGTACTCAATGTGTCCGAGCCTGCCCCACGGATGTATTAGAAATGATACCTTGGGACGGATGTAAAGCGAAACAAATTGCTTCTGCTCCCAGAACAGAAGACTGTGTCGGTTGTAAGAGATGTGAATCTGCCTGTCCAACTGATTTCTTGAGTGTTCGAGTTTATTTATGGCATGAAACAACTCGCAGCATGGGTCTAGCTTATTGATATGTTCCCTAAAACTCCACGCGAATCCAGTTGATTTTTTTTACCGCCAAAAACCCGTACTTTAAAAATCAATAAAAATAAAATATATTTTTATTTGAGCACGGGTTTTTCTTGTCCAAGTGTATCTTGTCTTTACCACGAATTTTTTTCCTTGGTTAACAATAATTGCAGTTTTGCCGATATTCGCGGGTTCCTTCATTTTCTTTCTCCCCCATAGAGGAAATAGGATAATAAGGTGGTATACTATATGTATATGTATATCGGAACTCCTTCTAACGACCTATGCATTCGGTTATCATTTTCAATTGGATGATCCATTAATCCAATTTGCGGAGGATTATAAATGGATTAATTTTTTTTATTTTTATTGGAGATTCGGAATAGATGGACTTTCTATAGGACCCATTTTACTGACAGGATTTATCACCACTATCGCCACTTTAGCGGGTTGGCCAGTTACTCGGGATTCCCGATTATTTCATTTCTTGATGTTAGCAATGTACAGTGGTCAAATAGGATCATTTTCTTCTAGAGACCTTTTACTTTTTTTCATCATGTGGGAGTTAGAATTAATTCCTGTTTATCTACTCCTATCTATGTGGGGAGGAAAGAAACGTCTGTACTCATCTACAAAGTTTATTTTGTACACTGCCGGAGGTTCCATTTTTCTCTTAATGGGAGTTCTGGGTATTGGTTTCTATGGTTCCAATGAACCAACATTCAATTTTGAAACATTAGCTAATCAACCGTATCCTGTAGCATTGGAAATAATATTCTATTTTGTATTTCTAATTGCTTTTGCTGTTAAATCACCGATTATACCTCTACATACATGGTTACCAGACACCCATGGAGAAGCACATTACAGTACTTGTATGCTTCTAGCTGGAATCTTATTAAAAATGGGAGCGTATGGGTTAATTCGGATCAATATGGAATTATTACCCCATGCTCATTCTATATTTTCTCCCTGGTTGTTGATAATAGGCACATTACAAATAATCTATGCAGCTTCAACATCTCCTGGGCAACGTAATTTGAAAAAGAGAATAGCCTATTCCTCCGTATCTCATATGGGTTTCATAATTATTGGAATTGCGTCTATAACCGATACAGGACTCAATGGAGCCATTTTCCAAATAATATCTCATGGATTTATTGGCGCGGCACTTTTTTTCTTGGCAGGAACGAGTTATGATAGAATCCGTCTTGTTTATGTCGAAGAAATGGGTGGAATAGCTATTCAAATGCCAAAAATATTCACAATGTTCAGTATCTTATCGATGGCTTCCCTTGCATTACCAGGCATGAGTGGTTTTGTTGCAGAATTAATAGTCTTTTTTGGAATAATTACCAGCCAAAAGTACCTTTTAATGCCAAAAATGATAATTATTTGTGGAATGGCAATTGGAATGCTATTAACTCCTATTTATTCATTATCTATGTCACGCCAGATGTTCTATGGATATAAGCTATTTAATGCCCCAAACTCTCATTTTTTTGATTCGGGACCGCGAGAGTTATTTGTTTCGATTTCTATCTTTCTACCGGTAATAGGGATTAGTATTTACCCGGATTTCATTCTTTCATTATCAGTTGACAAGGTCGAAACTATTCTATCTAATTTTTTTGTTTTGATAGATAATTTGCATGAATAAGATAAAAAAACCATAGCATTAGCATTTCTTTTTTTTTTATTATCTTTATCTTAAGTGAAAACTAAAGTTAAAAGAAAAGAATGAATTGTAACTCGATTTAGCCTTTGTGAAGAACCCTTTGAATCATTACACTAGTGGATTCAAAGGGTTCTCGTCCGCTTACACGAAGTTTTTTTCTTATATATAATTAATATGTCCTCGTCCTACATCTATCTATATTAGCCACGCCCTTTCTACAATTCAATTAGAGGTTAAATGAACCATAACTATGCAGCCCTATTCCTAATAGATTGACCCCAAAATAGCATATCCAAATTATTAGAAATCCTAGAGAAGCCACAATTGCAGAATTTGCACCTTGCAAATTTTTATTTGTTCGCGTATGTAAATAAATCGCAAATGTGGTCCAAGTAATAAATGCCCAAGTTTCTTTTGGGTCCCAATTCCAATATGATCCCCATGCCTCATTAGCCCATACTGCTCCTGAAAGAATACCTACCGTTAAAAAGATAAAACCTAGACTAATAACACGATAACTCCACTGATCCAATTGTTGAATCAATCGGTACTTGTAATAATTCCTATCAGAAAGAAAATAAGTATTTTGTACAACAGTGCTTATTTTATTTATGTATTTGGTCTCATCAAAGTAAAATAACTTATTTAACAAATTTGTGCTTTTACCAAGGATCCTTATGTCGTTTCGAAATGTAATGACTAAAAGAGCTACTGATAATAACGATCCACATAAAAGAGCTGCATAGCCCAATACCATCATACTTACATGCATCATCAACCATTGCGATTGTAACGCAGGTACTAATATTGCGGATTGATGCATTTCGGTTAAAAGACCCGAAGTAGCAAAGCCTTGGGTAAAAATAGCACTTGGCGCAGTTATTGCGCTTAAATAATTTTTATGTTTTTTAAAATAAGGAACCCTATTAATAATGTAGAAACTCCAGGAAAGGAAAATGAATGATTCATATAAATCATTTAATGGAAAATGTCGCAAATAAACCCACCGTGTGATTAATAATCCGGTTATACAGAAAAAGCTCGCCAGCATGCCCTTGTCTGACGAATCATCTAGTTCTAAGATTTCATCCACTAATAAGGTTATAAAATATAGTGTAATTAAAATTGAAACAATAGAAAAGGATATATGAGTTAATATATGTTCGAAAGTCGAAAATATCATATTTTTTTTAAGGAAAAAGGGGAGAGTACCTGAAATTACAGAATAAAAATGGAATTACAGAATAAAAATGGGTAGTTTAATTACTTTTAATTACTTATAGGCCTTAGTTTATCTCTTTTAGAAGATCCCATGCCGCCACTCGGACTCGAACCGAGATGCTCTAGCACTGCTTCCTAAGAGCAGCGTGTCTACCAATTTCACCATAGCGGCTTGCTCAAAATAATAATAACCTATTCATACTCAATCGTCCAGATTGAAGTAGTAAATTCTTGATTTAGGAAAGATGCAAATTCATGAATCTAAAATTGTTTAAATGTTAAAATGGGTATTCACTAATAGAAATAGAGTTTTTATCTAGTTTTAGAATGTCAGTTATCAGTTAACTAAATAATAAGCTTTCGCATCGCATAGTTTAGCCTCTAAGACTTCATTTCATAGTTTAGCCTCTAAGACTTGTTGTAACTAGAGTGTTCTATCCCTAGATAGTTCTTCCTATCTAGGGATAGAACAAAAAATAAAAACGTCCTTATCTCATCTTTTTTTTTAACAAAACAAAGTACCATTTTTCAAATTTAGGAATTATTATTTAAATACCCTAAAGCAAAGAAAGCTCCATTTCCTATTCCTATTGATCAATTCTAAAATATTAGGCTTTGAATTATATAATATAACAAAATAAAATAATGAATTAATTTTCGACTCCGTTCCGATTCATATTATTCCAAACGTTTGATTATTTATTTGGCAACACAAAAAAACTTTTTGAATTCCCGGTCGAAAGAGATTTCGATAATGAAAAAGCTTTTAACGCTGTCCAATATCCCTTCTTTTTCCAATAATTTTTACGAATACGCTTTTTTGACATAGAAGTACGTTTTTTTGGAACTGCCATTCAAAACTGAAGAGATTACTCATTGCTATAGTTGGATGTGAAAGACATCTATCTATTATTAACCTTAATTTACTCTTAATTATCTATCTATTTTTTTAGATATTAGATAAGATAATACTACTTTCCTATTTCCTAAAAAAAAATTAGGATATGTGATTCATTTATTTTTTTATTACATTTATATTACATACAATATACTATCCGGACAAAAGAAGTTAGTGACCTTAGTAGATCCTATCCTATTATTCATATCATAATTCATATTCAGAATGAAGATGAAGTACGTTAGTTTGGTGAAATTCATTGAAGTTTTTATTTTCTGTATTTACCGAAATGGCTTATAATATCTTACTTAATAAGTAAGTATTCACTTTTCACTAGTTAAGGGTGATCTCATTTGACCAATTGTAACTTCTTGATTTGAATATTTCAAGGATTTGGTAAAGAATCAGACTCATTCAAAATATGAAATTGGGGTTTTGCATATTTTCTTTTTTTTGATTGACTTTTTCAAAAGAGATAAGATCCGGTGAATCGGAAAGAATTAATTTAAATAAAAATAAAAAGGTTTTTTATGGAACATACATATCCATATGCATGGATCATACCTTTCGTTCCACTTCCAGTTCCTATCTTAATAGGAGTGGGGCTTCTCCTTTTTCCGACGGCAACCGAAAACCTTCGTCGTATGTGGGCTTTTCCTAGTATTTTATTATTAAGTATAGTTATGATTTTTTCTGTGGATCTGTCTATTCAACAAATAAACAGCAATTCCATATATCAATATGTATGGTCTTGGACTATCAATAATGATTTTTCTTTAGAGTTTGGCCACTTGATCGACCCACTTACTTCTATTATGTTAATATTAATTACTACGGTTGGAAGTATGGTTTTGATTTATAGTGATAATTATATGTCTCATGATCAAGGATATTTAAGATTTTTTGCTTATATGAATTTTTTCAATACTTCCATATTGGGATTAGTTACTAGTTCTAATTTGATCCAAATTTATATTTTTTGGGAATTAGTTGGAATGTGCTCATATCTATTAATAGGTTTTTGGTTCACACGACCTATTGCTGCAAATGCTTGTCAAAAAGCTTTTGTAACTAATCGTATAGGAGATTTTGGTTTATTCTTAGGAATCTTAGGTCTTTATTGGATAACAGGTAGTTTTGAATTTAGGGATTTGTTCGAAATATTCAATAATTTGAACTTGAGTTATAATAATGAGTTAAATTTTGTATTTGTTACTTTATGCGTTTTTCTATTATTTTCCGGTGCAGTTGTTAAATCCGCGCAATTCCCCCTGCATGTATGGTTACCCGATGCCATGGAAGGGCCTACTCCTATTTCGGCTCTGATCCATGCTGCTACGATGGTAGCAGCAGGGATTTTTCTTGTCGCTCGTCTTCTTCCTCTTTTCATCGGAATACCCTACATAATGAATGTAATATCTTTTATAAGTATAATAACAGTACTATTAGGAGCTACTTTTGCTCTTGCTCAAAAAGATATTAAGAAAAGTTTAGCCTATTCTACAATGTCGCAATTGGGTTATATGATGTTAGCTTTAGGCATGGGGTCATATCAAGCTGCTTTATTTCATTTGATTACTCATGCTTATTCGAAAGCATTATTGTTTTTAGGATCTGGATCGATTATTCATTCAATGGAAGCTATTGTTGGATATTCTCCAGATAAAAGTCAGAATATGGTTCTTATGGGCGGTTTAACAAAGCATGTCCCAATTACAAAAACAGCTTTTTTATTAGGTACACTTTCTCTTTGTGGTATTCCACCACTGGCTTGTTTTTGGTCCAAAGATGAAATTCTTAATGATACTTGGTTATATTCACCACTTTTCGCAATGATAGCTTGTTCCACAGCCGGGTTAACTGCATTTTATATGTTTCGGATTTATTTACTTACTTTTGAAGGGCATTTAAGCGTTCATTTTAAAAATTACAGCGGAAAACAAATGAGAATGAGTTCGTTCTATTCAATATCTCTATGGGGAAAAGAAGGCAAAAAGATGAATAAAAAAAAAATAAGTTTAGTAAATTTATATTTATTAACAATGAATAATAATGAGAGGGCTTCTTTTTTTTCAAATAAGACATACCAATACCAAATTGATAGTACTCTAAAAAAGATGACCCAACCCTTTATTACTATTACTCATTTAAATACTCATTTAAAAACTTGTAAAAAGAAAACCCTTTTATATCCCCATGAATCAGATAATACTATGCTATTCTCTCTGCTTGTATTGGGCCTCTTTACTTTGTTCGTCGGATCTATAGGACTTCCTTTGAATCAATTGAATCAAGAAGGAACGGATTTGGATATATTATCAAAATGGTTAACTCCGTCTATAAACCTTTTACATAAAAATTTGACAAATTCGGTGGATTGGTATGAATTTGTGATAAATGCAATTTTATCAGTCAGTATAGCGTGTTTCGGAATACTTATAGCGTCCTTTTTATATAAGCCTTCTTATTCATCTTCATCTTTACACAATTTGAACTTAATAAATTCATTTTTTAAAAAGGGTCCTGAGCGTTTTTTGGGAGACAAACTAATAAATATAATATATAGCTGGTCATATAATCGTGGTTACATAGATGCTTTTTATTCAACATCTTTCACGAAGGGTATAAGAGGATTCGCTGAATTAACTCATTTTTTTGATAGACGAGTAATTGATGGAATTACGAATGCTGTTGGTATTACTAGTTTCTTTGTAGGAGAGGGCATCAAATATGTCGGGGGAGGGCGTATCTCGTCTTATCTTTTTCTTCTGTTTTGCTTTGTTTTTTCGTTTTTTTTTCTAAATTCAAATTTGTTGTATCAATTTCTTTGTTTTTAAGTATTTCTAACTTCGAATTTTCTTGATTCCCATCCAGATCAGAAGTTTCATAAACTGGGCTATTTTTCTCGTTAAAGTGAAAGTGGAATTCATCCTTTGTTTTGTCCGTTCCATTCACTCGGATCTCTTCCGTTTCATC